TCACTGACTCAAGTCCATTGTTGAATCCTACTCAGCGGAATATGGGGGTACTTATGGCAGAACGGGCCGATTTGGTCTTTCACAATAAAGTGATAGATGGAACTGCTATGAAACGACTTATTAGCAGATTACTAGATCATTTCGGAATGGCATATACATCACATATCCTGGATCAAGTGAAGACTTTGGGTTTCCAACAAGCCACTGCTACATCTATTTCATTAGGGATTGATGATCTTTTAACAATACCTTCTAAGGGATGGTTAGTCCAAGATGCTGAACAACAAAGTTTTATTTTGGAGAAACACCATCATTATGGGAATGTACACGCGGTAGAAAAATTACGTCAATCCATTGAAATATGGTATGCCACAAGTGAATATTTGAGACAAGAAATGAATCCTAATTTTCGGCTGACTGATCCATCTAATCCAGTCCATCTAATGTCCTTTTCGGGAGCTCGAGGAAATGCATCTCAGGTACATCAATTAGTAGGTATGAGAGGATTAATGTCGGATCCCCAAGGACAAATGATTGATTTACCCATTCAAAGCAATTTACGTGAAGGACTTTCTTTGACAGAATATATAATTTCCTGCTACGGAGCTCGAAAAGGAGTCGTGGATACTGCTGTACGAACATCAGATGCTGGATACCTCACTCGTAGACTTGTTGAAGTAGTTCAACACATTATTGTACGTAGAACAGATTGTGGTACTATCCGAGGTATTTCCGTGAGTCCTCGAAACGGGGTGACAGAAAAAATTTTTGTCCAAACCCTAATTGGTCGTGTATTGGCGGACGATATATATATGGGGATACGCTGCATTGCCACACGAAATCAAGATATTGGGATTGGACTTGCCAATCGATTCATAACTTTTGGAGCACAACCAATATATATTCGAACCCCCTTTACTTGCAGGAATACATCTTGGATCTGTCAATTATGTTATGGTAGAAGTCCCACTCACGGCGATCTCGTCGAATTGGGGGAAGCTGTAGGTATTATTGCGGGGCAATCAATTGGGGAACCAGGGACTCAACTAACCTTAAGGACTTTTCATACGGGTGGAGTATTCACGGGCGGTACTGCCGAACATGTACGAGCTCCTTCTAACGGAAAAATAAAGTTCAACGAGTATTTGGTTCATCCCACACGTACCCGTCACGGACATCCTGCTTTTCTATGTTCTATAGACTTGTATGTAACTATTGAGAGTCGGGATATTCTGCATAGTGTGAATATTCCTACCAAAAGTTTGATTTTAGTTCAAAATGATCAATATGTAGAATCTGAACAAGTTATTGCTGAGATTCGTACTGGAACGTCCACTTTTCATTTTAAAGAGAAGGTCCTAAAACATATTTATTCTGAATCAGAGGGAGAAATGCACTGGAGTACCAATGTCTACCATGCACCCGAATATGCATATAGTAATGTTCATCTATTACCAAAAACAAGTCATTTATGGCTATTAGCAGGAGGTCCGTGCGGATCCAGTATAGTGTCTTTTTCACTCTACAAAGATCAAGATCAAATAAATGTGCAGTCTTTTTCTGTCGACGAAAGATATATCTCTGCCTTCTCAATTACGAATGATCAAGTAAGACATAAATTGTTGGATGCTTCTGTTAAAAAAGATAGAGAAATTTTTAACTATTCAAGACTTGATCAAATCATCTCCAATAGGCATTTGGATTTCAGATATCCTTCGATTCTCCAAGAGAATTTTGATTTATTGGCGAAAAGGCGAAGAAATAGATTTCTCATTCCATTACAATATGATCCAGAAAGAGAGAAAGAACTAATACCCCCTTTTGGTATTTTGATTGAAATACCCACAAATGGGATTTTACATAGAAATAGTATTCTTGCTTATTTTGACGATCCACAATATAGAAGAAAGAGTTCGGGAATTACTAAATATGGGGCCGTAGAGGTGGATTCAATCGTAAAAAAAGAGGATTTGATTGAGTATCGAGGAACAAAAGAATTGAGTCCAAAATACAAAATGAAAGTGGATCGATTTTTTTTTATTCCTGCAGAGGTACATATCTTACCCGGATCCTCCTACCTAATCGTACGGAACAATAGTATCATTGAAGTAGATACACAACTCGCTTTAAATACAAATACAAGAAGCCGAATAGGTGGATTAGTCCGAATGGAGAGAAAAAAAAAAAGTATTGAACTGCAAATTTTTTCTGGAGATATTCATTTTCCCGGAGAGACAGATAAGATATCTAGACACAGTGGCATTTTAATACCACTGGGAATGAAAAAAAAAAATTCTAAGGAATCAAAAATTTTGAAAAATTGGATTTATGCCCAACGAATCACACCCATTAAAAAAAAGTATTTTGTTTTGGTTCGGCCCGTAATCACATATGAAATAACTGATGGGATAAATTTATCAAAACTTTTCACTCAAGATCTCTTGCAGGAAAAAGATAATGTCCAACTTAGAATTGTCAATTATATCCTTTATGGAAACGGAAAGTCAATTCGCGGAATTTTTCACACAAGTATTCAATTAGTTCGGACTTGCTTAGTATTGAATTGGGACCAAGAAAAAAATGGTTCTATAGAAGAAATTCATGCTTTTCTTGTTGAGGTAAGGGTAAATTATCTGATTCAAAATTTCATAATAATTGAATTAGTAAAGTCTAGTATTTCGTATGTCGGAAAAAGGTATCATACGACGGGTTCAGGATTGATTCCCGATAATGGGTTAGATTGCACCAATATCAACCCTTTTTTTTCTATTTCTAAAGTGAAGATTTCAGTAGTTACTCAGCATCAAGCAACTATTGGTACATTGTTGAATCAAAATAAGGCTTTGATAATTTTATCATCATTCAATTGCTCTCGAGTTGGTCTATGTCCAGTCAATGGTTCAAAATATAACATCACCGCAAAAGAATTGAATCCCATAATTCTAATTAGGGATTTGTTGGGTCCCCTAGGTACTATTGTATCTAAAATGGTGAACTTTTATTCAGCTTACTATTTAATAACTCATAATCAGATCTTGGTAAACAAATATAGGATACTTGATAATTTGAAAGCGGCTTTCCAAGTACTTGAAGTACTTAAATACTGTTTAATAGATGAAAATAGAAGGATTTATAATCCCAACCCACGCAATAACATCATTTTGAATCCATCCCATTTGAATTGGTGCTTTTTACATCACAATTATTGCGAAGAAACATCCACAATACTTAGCATTGGACAATTTATTTGTGAAAATCTATGCCTAGTTAAATATGGAACACACATAAAAAAATCTGGTCAAATTTTCATTGTTCATGTTGATTCCTTAGTTATAAGATCAGCTAAGCCCTATTTGGCTACTCCAGGAGCGACCATTCACGGACATTACGGAGAAACCCTTTCTGAAGGAGATACATTAGTTACATTTATATATGAAAAATCCCGATCTGGTGACATAACGCAAGGACTCCCAAAAGTGGAGCAAATCTTAGAAGTGCGTTCGATTGGTTCCATATCGATGAACCTTGAAAGGAGAGTTGAAGGTTGGAACGAACGTATACCAAGAATTCTTGAAATTCCTTGGGGATTCTTAATTGGAGCTGAGCTAACTATAGCCCAAAGCCATATCTCTTTGGTTAATAAGATCCAAAAGGTTTATCGATCCCAAGGGGTGCAGATCCATAATAGGCATCTAGAGATTATTGTACGACAAGTAACATCAAAAGTGTTGGTTTCAGAAGACGGAATGTCTAATGTTTTTTCGCCTGGAGAATTAATCGGATTGCTGCGAGCGGAACGAGCAGGGCGTGCTTTAGATGAAGCGATCTGTTATCGGGCAATTTTATTAGGAATAACGAGGGCATCTCTGAATACTCAAAGCTTCATATCTGAAGCAAGTTTTCAAGAAACTGCTAGAGTTTTAGCAAAAGCTGCTCTACGGGGGCGTATTGATTGGTTGAAGGGTCTGAAAGAAAATGTTGTTCTGGGAGGAATTATCCCTATTGGTACCGGATTTCAAAAATTAGTGCACCGTTCAAGGCGAGACAAAAACATTCATTTTGAAATAAAAAAGAAAAATGTATTCGAATTGGAAATAAGAGATATTTTGTTACACCATCGAGAATTTTTTTGTTCTTGTAGCCCAATTTCCATTACACAATGACACATTAGAAAATTTTTTTTCGCAGTTTCATAATTCCTAAACAAAGATTTTTTCCTTTTCCTTTCTAGTTTTGGTAAGTAAAAAATTTAAGTAAGTAATAAAAAAAAATGAATGGTTTGGACTATGTATCCATGGTCAACCTCGGTAGAAGGTTCCGTAGGAACAATTATTTATTTATTTGTAAAAAAAAATCTAGAGAGAGCGTGGGAAAAATGACAAGAAGGTATTGGAACATCCATTTGGAAGAGATGATAGAGTTGGGAGTACATTTCGGTCATGGTACTAAAAAATGGAATCCTAGAATGGCTCCTTACATTTCGGCAAAGCGTAAAGGTATTCATATTACAACTCTTACTAGAACTGCTCGTTTTTGATGCAGCAAGTCGAGGAAAAACCTTTTTAATGGTTGAAAAATAAAGCAGCGGATTTAGTAGTCTCAGCTGCAATAAGGACTCGATGTCATTATGTTCATAAAAAATGGCTCAATTGTAATCATCATTGATCCGCAAGAATATTGTAATCATCATTGATCCGCAAGAAGAATATATAGCTCTTGGAGAATGTGTGATTTTGGGAATTCCAACAATTTGTTTAATCGATACAAGACCCGGATCTTGTAGATATTTCGATTCCAGACAACGATGACGCTATAGCTTCAATCCGATTGATTCTTAACAAATTAGTATCCGCAATTTGTGAGGGTCGTTCTAGCTATATAAGAAGTAGTTGATTATGATTATGTTATGATTAAGAATAATAAGATTAGTTAATTATTTTGATTTCTTAGATTGGTTACTATTCTTGTCTTGCATTTTTTAAAAGAGAGAAAATCTGGGATATTATGTTATGTTATTTTTTGGTATTTAAAATATATGATTAATGATGAAAGTAGATAAGTTGAAAAAGAGATGTGGTTGAATTAAAATAATTTTTTTAAGTTCGATTTTTGTTAGAGGGCAATATGAATGTTATACCATGTTCCATTAAAACACTCAAAGGATTATACGATATATCAGGTGTAGAAGTAGGCCAACATTTATATTGGCAAATAGGAGGTTTACAAATTCATGCTCAAGTACTTATCACTTCTTGGGTAGTAATTGCTATCTTATTAGGGTCAGTCATCATAACTGTTCGGAATCCACAAACCATTCCGACCGACGGGCAGAATTTCTTTGAATATGTCCTTGAATTTATTCGAGACTTGAGCAAAACGCAGATTGGAGAAGAATATGGGCCCTGGGTTCCCTTTATTGGAACCATGTTCTTATTTATTTTTGTTTCTAATTGGTCCGGAGCTCTTTTACCTTGGAAAATCATACAGTTACCTCATGGAGAGTTGGCCGCTCCCACGAATGATATAAATACTACTGTTGCTTTAGCTTTACCCACGTCCGTGGCATATTTTTATGCGGGTCTTACCAAAAAAGGATTGGCTTATTTTAGAAAATACATTCAACCAACCCCAATCCTTTTACCAATTAACATCCTAGAAGATTTCACAAAACCTTTATCTCTAAGTTTTCGACTTTTCGGGAATATATTGGCGGATGAATTAGTAGTTGTTGTTCTTGTTTCTTTAGTACCTTTAGTAGTTCCTATCCCTGTCATGTTTCTTGGATTATTTACAAGCGGTATTCAAGCTCTCATTTTTGCAACTTTAGCCGCAGCTTATATAGGGGAATCCATGGAGGGTCATCATTGATTAGTTTTAGAAAGAGTTTTCGTTTTTTATTTTTAAGCTTATCCCAACTGAGGCAATGCATGGTTCAAGAAAATATACTAGGTTCGGGAACATATACATATATAGATAGAAATAAGAAATACATATGCATATATGACTAGAGTTCTGGGAGGAAAGATAGGCGATATTACGAAGGATGGGTTGGGCACTAGATATATGTCTATATGTAATGTCTATAAGTCCAGCCACAGTTCCTGTATATCTTTCGACGAATTATTCTAGAATCTGATAAAAATGCGGCCGGTTTCCATTATGAAAGAAACAAATGTATATGTGATAGTAGATATATATTAGTTATATAGGGTTTATCCTTATCTATATTATTTTTTTCGAAGTTTTAGTTACTTTGATTTTCTATTTTTTAGTGATCAAATAAGTAATAATTCCTTGGTTGATTGTATCATTAACTATTTTTTTTGGTGCGAGGAACCTATCATCATGAATCCACTGATTTCTGCCGCTTCCGTTATTGCTGCTGGATTGGCCGTAGGCCTTGCTTCTATTGGACCTGGAGTTGGGCAAGGTACTGCTGCAGGTCAAGCCGTAGAAGGTATTGCGAGACAACCAGAAGCAGAAGGAAAAATAAGAGGCACTTTATTGCTTAGTCTAGCTTTTATGGAAGCTTTAACCATTTATGGGCTCGTTGTGGCATTAGCCCTTTTATTTGCAAATCCTTTTGTTTAATTTCATCCTAGAATGAAAATGTAAAAAAGTGCATTACGCACTTTTTCTTATTTTATTAATTAGTTGCCGTTTGCTTCTGTGAATTATATCACTACTTTACTCCTACAATTATATATTTGTTGGAACAATACCCCGGGAAGGACTGATTTGAGGATGACGAATTAGTGGATTTGCTTGCTTTCTTCCTTTCCGTCCTTCGGTTAGTACGATGGAATTTTTACTTTTCTTTTAGGAAGTGTTTGAACAAGGGAAATATTTTGAAATTTCTACGAGACCCAGGACCCAACTTAATAAGTATCTTATTGGAAACTTAAAACAAAGAAAAAAATTAAGAAAAAGAAATCGATCAAAAAAGGGCAAGTCAAGTGATACAAAAAGAACTCTGTTCTTTGTTAGTCCTATCTATAAGAGGAGAGCATATGAAAAATGTAACCGATTCTTTCGTTTCCTTAGGCCACTGGCCATCCACCGGGAGTTTCGGGTTTAATACCGATATTTTAGCAACAAATCTAATAAATCTAAGTGTAGTGCTTGGTGTATTGATTTATTTTGGAAAGGGGGTGTGTGCGAGTTGTATATTTCAAGAATAGGTTGGACCCAACCAGCTGCACTTTATTTATTTATGTTATTTATATATATATTTATTTATGTTATTTATATATATATAATAAAAAGATTTTTTTTTAGAGTAAGATAAATAGGAAAAAAGTGTAAAATCTCGACGAATTCCTTCTGAATAAATTAATAAATCATATGTAAGAACCATAGCATTTCGTTCTTTATTGGTAAGTCAACTTTGATTCTCTATCAACCAGTAAAGTGAGACCATTAACATGGTTAAAGCTAAACTGTTTGAAGTCCGGGCACAACATGGTACTCTTTCTACCACTACCTTAGTACCGAAATGGT